TATTACGGGGCAGCTCATGATGTTCATATCGATCTATTATGCGCCTCTGCATCTAGCATTGGGTAGACCTCATACAATAACTGTCCTAGTTCTACCGTATCTTTTGTTTCATTTCTTCTGGAACAATCACAAAAACTTTTTTTATTATGGATCTACTACCAGAAATTCAATGCGTAATCTCAGCATTCAATGTGTATTCCTGAATAATCTAATTTTTCAATTATTCAACCATTTCATTTTACCAAGTTCAACGTTAGCCAGATTAGTCAACATTTATATGTTTCGATGCAACAACAAGATGTTATTTGTAACAAGTAGTTTTGTTGGTTGGTTAATTGGTCACATTTTATTCATGAAATGGGTTGGATTGGTATTATTCTGGATACGGCAAAATCATTCGATTCGATCTAATAAGTACCTTGTGTCAGAATTGAGAAATTCTATGGCTCGAATCTTTAGTATTCTCTTATTTATCACCTGTGTCTACTATTTAGGCAGAATGCCGTCGCCTATTGTCACTAAGAAACTGAAAGAAACCTCAGAAACGGAAGAAAGGGGAGAAAGAAAGGAAGAAAGCGATGTAGAAACAACTTACGAAACGAAGAAGACTAAACAGGAACAAGAGGGATCCACCGAACAAGACAAAGATAACCCAGTTTACGAAGATTCTTATCTTGATACCCATCAAGATAATTGGGTATTGGGAAAACTTAAAGAAGAGAAAAATGAAAAAATTAATAAAAAGATTAATACATAAGATAAATATAAGAATAAATAAGACGATATCCGTCCACCCCCCATGTATTTGATCCCCTCTCCTATAAAGAAACTAGCAACACCGACCCCGTTCGTAATTCCATCAATTATATGTCTATCAAAAAACTGAATTAGTTCAGCTAATCCTCTTACACCCACAGTAAAAATCTTAGTATAAAAAATATCTATGTAACCACGATTATATGACCAATTGTATATACCATTTTTTACTTGGTCCAAGAGAATTCTCTTGGGGCTCTTCTTCACAAATGAATTGACTAAGCCCAAATTCTGTAGAGATGAATAAACAGATCCATATAAAATGGATGCTACAAATAATCCAAAAAGAGCTATACTTACCGAAAAAACTGCATTTTTCAAAAACTCATACCAATCCGAAGAATCCTTCGAATTTGGATGGAAAAAATCCGCGGACGGAGTTAACCATTTCGACAATAGATCAAAATCTATTACTCCTCGGTCAAAATTAATTCCGATTGCTCCAATGAATAAAGTAAATAGTACCAATACAAGCAGGGGAAATAACATAGTATTGTCTGATTCGTGAGGATAGGTGTAAGTGTATTTATTTCTAAAGTAAGTACTAAAGTATCGTACTCTATTTCTTACATTATCATCAATTCGATATATATCTTTTGAAAAAAAAGATACCTTATTATTCATTGTTGATAAAAGTAAATTTCTATTGACTGCTTTTGGTACTTCTTTTCCCCATAAGGATATTGAATAGAAAGAAGTATTTTTAGTGCTACTGTAATTTTGAAAATGAATTCGCAAACGTCCATCAAAAGTAAGTAAATACATCCGAAACATATAAAATGCGGTTAATCCTGCTGTGAAGGAAGCTATTATTGCGAAAATTGGTGAATACAACCAACTATCATTAAGAATTTCGTCTTTGGACCAAAAACAAGCAAGAGGTGGAATACCACAAAGAGAGAGCGTACCTAATAAAAAAGTAATTCTTGTAATTGGAACATATTTTGTTAAACCCCCCATAAGAACCATATTTTGACTTTTATCTGGTGAATATCCAACAATGGGTTCCATTGAATGAATAATGGATCCGGATCCCAAAAACAATAAAGCTTTCGAATAGGCATGGGTGATCAAATGGAATAAAGCGGCTCGATAAGAACCTATACCCAGAGCTAACATAATATAACCCAATTGAGACATTGTAGAATAAGCTAAACTTCTTTTAATGTCTCTTTGAGCAAGAGCCAAAGTGGCTCCAAATAGTACTGTTATTACGCCTATTAAAGAAATGAGATTCATTATATAAGGTATAACTGTGAAAAGAGGAAGAAGCCGAGCTACAAGAAAAATTCCCGCTGCTACCATAGTAGCAGCATGTATAAGAGCCGAAATGGGAGTAGGTCCTTCCATAGCATCAGGTAACCATATGTGAAGAGGGAATTGTGCGGATTTAGCAACTGCACCGACAAATAAAAAAGAAATACACAGAGTAGCAAATAAAGAATCCACTCCATTATTACGAACTAAGTTATTAACTATTCCGAACAAATCCCGAAATTCTAAACTACCAGTTATCCAATAAAGTCCTAAAATTCCTAATAATAAACCAAAATCCCCTATACGATTGGTTACAAAAGCTTTTTGACAAGCACTTGCCGCAATTGGACGTGTGAACCAAAAACCTATTAATAAATACGAACACATTCCTACAAGTTCCCAAAAAATATAAATTTGTATCAAATTGGAACTAGTAACTAATCCCAACATAGAAGTATTGAAAAAACTCATATAAGCAAAAAATCTCAAATATCCTTGATCGTGAGACATATAATTGTCACTATAAATAAGAACCATGATTCCAACAGTAGTAATTAATATTGACATAATAGAAGTAAGTGGATCGATCAAGTGTCCGAACTCTAAAGAAAAATCATTATTGACAGTCCAAGACCATAGATATTGATAGATAAAATTTCCATTTATTTGCTGAATAGACAGATTGGCCGAAAACACCATAGCTATACTTAGCATCAAAACACTTGGAAAAGCCCACATACGACGAATATTTTTTGTTGCTGTCGGAATAAGCAGAAGTCCAAATCCTATTAACATAGAAACTGGAAATGGAAGAAAAGGTATTATCCATGCATATTTATATGTATGTTCCATAAAAAACAAATTTTCATTTTTTTTTTATAATTGTTTCCGATTCACCAATTCTTATCGCTTTCGAAAGGAACAATAAAAAAATCAACAAAAAAAGATATGAAAAACCTCAAATATTTTGATTTTTCATTATTTTCACTTTTTTCAGATATTGAAAATATTCAAAAAGTTCTAATTCGTTGGTCAAATGATATGACCAAATAGCTAGCTAAGAGTAATTACTTAGTTATTAACTTTATTAACATTAACTAAAAAAAGATATTTATTAAAATGGGTAATATGAGATTTTGAATCATTCTACAACAACTATACTACCATTCTATTCTGGCAATATGTAACCATATCATATACTATAGTATAGTAAGTAAAGTAAAAACAATTATACCAAAACAGTATAATATAGATTATAGTATGCATTAATAAATCAACAAAAAAAAAAAAGACCTAATTATTCTAGTGAATTTTTTTGTAGTAATTATCTAACTCATTGCGGAACTGATTGATTGGATTCCAATCCAATAAGAAAGTATCAGAAATCTTATAATACTCCCTACTTCGTGTAGAACTGAATTTTTAAAAAACTAATGAGTTCCCCTTCTTAGGTAATGGAATGTCTTGTTTAACATATTAACTACTAGTTGTAGTTAAAGTTTGAACTTAAATTATAGACACGGCACTATGAGCTTATTCAATTAGAACTAATAGTCATAAAAATTCCTTTTCTAATTTTCCCTTCTTTTCCTCTATTTTTTCCTTAGTGTGTTATACTTGACATGCATGTATATATTCATATATAAATAATACATTTGTATTGTATGTTAAGAAAAAACGATTATCGACGGAATTAAGTATAGAAAATGACTAAAAAGAACAATCCATTTTGAGCAATACATGTCTTTCACATACAACAATAAAAATGAGTAACTTTTTTTTTTGAATGGCAGTTCCAAAAAAACGTACTTCTATATCAAAAAAACGTATTCGTAGAAATATTTGGAAGAAAAAGGGATATTTAGCTGCCATAAAAGCTTTTTCTTTAGCAAAGTCAGTTTCTACCGGAGATTCTAAAAGTTTTTTTGTGCGACAAACAAGTAAGAAAATCTTGGAATAATCTGAATTTCCATGGCTCAAAGAACTCCCAATTTTGGAATAGGAATAATTCCCATTAACTAATGTATTGAACTCCTCAAGATTAGTTAGAACTAGCTACTATAATATGTAGAATACGAATTTATCTGTCTGCTGGTTCTAAGCATTATTATTATTATTTTCATTTTCTTTTCCCAATAGAAAAATCTTTCTTTTTTCTATTGGGAAAAGAAAATGAAATTGTGATGGATATAAAAACTCTTTTGTTTTAGTATATGCCTAACTCAAGACCTAATTGGTTTGATATTATCATAAATTAGAAATTATGTACACAACAAAGAACAAAGAGTATTATTAATAGTTAATTAATACTTAATGATACTAAGAAAGTATCGAAATTGTTAGAAAAATTCCTTTAATTTAGTAATTAAAATGTGATACATATGAAATCCTATTTATTTCATTTTGTTAAGTGAGAAAATCAATCTCTTTGACGATTTGTTTTTCATTTATCTGATTTCACGAATTCAAAATAAATAAAGAAAAAATAGAAGAAGGGGGCAATTCTTATCTTAGTCTCTATCTCGATGGAAAACAAAACTTTCAAGTTCCAATTGTTCCGGGAGAACTTAGTATATATATAGTGCGTAAAAGTTGACTGTTAAAACTGAACCTACAATGACACTAACCAAGAATTATTGAAAATGAATTGAGTTTAAAGGAGCTCTTATTCATCCGTTCTAATGTTTACTAAACTATATTGAATCCTTGAATCTAGATCTAGACGATTCAACATGAATTGACTATTATTATTTCAAGCAAGCCGCTATGGTGAAATTGGTAGACACGCTGCTCTTAGGAAGCAGTGCTAGAGCATCTCGGTTCGAGTCCGAGTGGCGGCATACTCAAAAAGAGATAGAATGAATCCTATAATGTATTTAATTCCCGATTTCAATTCAGTAATGGGACCTTTTTTATGTATGATATTTGCGACTTTAGAACATATATTAACTCATCTTTCTTTTTCGATCATTTCAATTGTGATTATGATTCATTTGATAACCCTATTAGTCCACGAAATCATAGGGTTACGTGATTCATCGGAAAAGGGAATGATCGCTACTTTTTTATCTATAACAGGATTATTAGTTACTCGTTGGATTTCTTCGAGACATTTTCCATTAAGTAATTTATACGAGTCATTAATCTTCCTTTCGTGGAGTTTTTCCATTATTCATATGATTTCCAAGATATGGAATCATAAAAATGATTTAAGTGCAATAACCGCGCCAAGTGCCATTTTTACCCAAGGTTTCGCCACATCGGGTCTTTCAAGTGAAATGCATCAATCGGCAATATTAGTACCTGCCCTACAATCTCAGTGGTTAATGATGCACGTAAGTATGATGTTATTGAGCTATGCAGCTCTTTTATGCGGGTCGTTATTTTCAGTCGCTTTTTTAGTCATTACATTTCAAAAAAACATCGATATTTTTTGTAAAAGCAAAAATTTGAAAATTCAGTCATTTTTCTTTGGCAAGATCGAATACTTGAACGAAAAAAGAAGTGTTTTTAAACACACTTCTTTTCTTTCATTTCGAAATTATTACAAATATCAATTAACTCAGCGTTTGGATTATTGGAGTTATCGTGTCATTAGTTTAGGGTTTACCTTTTTAACCATAGGTATTCTTTCTGGAGCAGTATGGGCTAATGAGGCATGGGGATCTTATTGGAATTGGGACCCCAAGGAAACTTGGGCATTTATTACTTGGACCATATTCGCGATTTATTCACATACTAGAACAAATCAAAGTTTGCAAGGTACGAATTCGGCACTTGTAGCTTCTATAGGATTTCTTATAATTTGGATATGCTATTTCGGGATCAATCTATTAGGAATAGGTCTACATAGTTATGGTTCATTCACATTAATATCTAATTGAATAAATTCCATGAGGAATACATAAGAACATCGTCCCATATATAACGAAATTTTGTGCGAGTTTTTGAGAACCATTTGAATGATTTCTTGAGTCAAATGGTTCTCAAAAACTTGGGATACATCTTATTACAATTCTAATTCACTTTATTTTTTTGTGTTGTACAGCGAATGATTTCAAAAATCTTAAAATAAAATTCAAAATTATAAGACTTTGCTTTCTGTCTCATTAATGAAAACAAAACTATCTATAAAAATAATTAGATAGGATAGCTTGCACTTTGTCAACTGATAGCGAGAGAACGAAATCCGGATAAATACCAATTCCTATTACGGGTAAAAAGATACAGATTGAAACAAATAGTTCTCGTGGCCCAGAATCCAAAAAATTGGAGTTTGGAGCATTGAATAATTTGTATCCATAGAACATCTGACGTAACATAGATAATAAATAAATAGGAGTTAATATCATTCCAATTGCCATTACAAAGGTAATTAGAATTTTGGGCATTAAAAGATATTTTTGGCTGGTAATTATTCCAAAAAATACTACTGATTCCGCAACAAAACCACTCATTCCTGGCAATGCAAGAGAAGCCATCGAGAAACTACTAAACATGGTAAATATTTTTGGCATTGGGATGGATACCCCCCCCATTTCGTCTAGATAAACAAGACGTATTCTATCACAACTCGTTCCCACCAAGAAAAAAAGTGCAGCACCAATAAATCCATGAGAGAGTATTTGTAAAATGGCTCCGTTGAGTCCCATGTCGGTTATAGAACCAATTCCTATAATTGTGAAACCCATGTGAGATACGGAAGAATAGGCTATTCTCTTTTTAAAATTGCGTTGACCGAACGAGGTTGAAGCTGCATAAATTATTTGCATTGTCCCTACTATCACCAACCAGGGACAAAATATAGAATGGGCGTGCGGTAATAATTCCATATTGATCCGAATCAATCCATATGCTCCCATTTTTAATAAGATTCCAGCTAGAAGCATACATGTACTGTAATGTGCTTCTCCATGGGTATCTGGTAGCCATGTATGTAGGGGTATAATCGGTGATTTGACGGCATAAGCAATAAGAAAACCAAAATATAATATTATTTCTAATGTCACAGGATATGACTGATTAGCTAATCTTTCAAAATCCAATGTCGGTTCATTGGAACCATATAAACCCATACCTAGAACTCCTATTAAGAGAAAAATGGAACCCCCCACAGTGTACAAAATAAACTTTGTAGCCGAGTACAAACGTTTCTTTCCTCCCCACATGGATAAAAGTAAGTAAACAGGAATTAATTCTAACTCCCACATGATAAAAAAAAGTAAAAGGTCTCTAGAAGAAAATAATCCTATTTGACCACTGTACATTGCTAACATCAGGAAATAGAACAATCGCGAATTTCTAGTAACCGGCCAAGCTGCTAAAGTAGCTAAAGTAGTGATAAATCCGGTCAGTAAAATGGGTCCTATGGAAAGTCCATCGATTCCCAGTCTCCAGTGAAAATCAAAAATATTTATCCATTTAGAATCCTCCTCTAATTGAATTAACGGATCATCCAATTGGAAATGATAACAGAATACATAGGTTGTTAGAAGGAGTTCTGCCATACAAATACATAAAGTATACCACCTAAAGACTTTATTCCCCCTATGAGGGAGAAAGAAAATTGAAGAACCCGCGAATATCGGCAAAACTACAAGTATTGTTAACCAAGGGAAATAACTCGTGATAAAGACAAGATACGTTTTGGCCAAAAACCCGTGCTCGGAATAATATATTTTTTCGAGTACGGGCTTTTGTCGGTAAAAAGGAATCAAATGATTCAAGTGGAGTTTTTTATAACGTATCAATAAGATAGACCCATGCTGCGAGTTGTTTCATGCCATAAATAAACACGGACACTCAAAAAATCTGTTGGACAGGCGGATTCACATCTCTTACAACCTACACAGTCCTCGGTTCTTGGCGCGGAAGCAATTTGCTTAGCTTTACATCCGTCCCAAGGTATCATTTCCAATACATCTGTGGGGCAGGCTCGTACACATTGAGTACACCCTATACATGTATCATAAATTTTTACTGAATGCGACATTGGGTCTATAAATTCCAGTTTTGAACATAAAAAATTTCGATCTGGTAAAGTAAAATCAGTAGTAAATGAATTATATAATTGATATTGTAGACACCAGACGAATCGGTGGTTTATCAAAAAAATCTTAAGAATTAATATTTTTCTAAATCTGTTCATGAGAAAAGACCAAGAGACTTTGATTTACGTTTCAACAACCATGATCATACAAGTCACACGCGAGACTTCACATTGGCCAACGGATCGTCAATATTTCAATATCAATAGTAATATATTTCCACATTACTATACATATTACTATAAATAAAAAAAAAAAAATGAAATAATTTAAATAAAATTTTTTATATATTTTTTTATATATTTTTATATTTATATATTATAAAATTTATATAAAATTTATATATATTATATTATATATTATGTCTTTATTTATATGATAGTTATGACTAATTATTCAACAAATTAGATTGATTGATACGAGTTGATTTTCTGTTACGATAGATCGATGAAACAATAGCTAGCCCAATAGCTGCTTCCGCCGCCGCAATGGCTATAACAAAGATTGAGAAAATGTCTCCTTTTAATTGGCGACTATCAAATATATCAGAAAATGTTACGAGATTAATATTAACCGAATTTAGTATAAGCTCAAGACACATAAGTGCTCGAACCATATTTCGACTTGTGATCAATCCATAGATACCGATCAAAAATAAATAGACACTCAAAAAAAGTACATGTTCGAACATCATTGACTAACTCCTCATGAACCCCGATTCATTTCAATATGAACAACAATTCAACCGATTTGATTGACTAGAATCGAGCAATTACAGAAAAAAAGAAGTACTTACAGTAGATTAAACTAAAAACTTTCCCTTTTTCATTTGATTTTTAATTTCTAATAATTTTATTAATTCTAAGTATTTATTATTGACGAGCCATAGTAATTGCGCCTATCAAAGAAACTAAAAGAATTATAGAAATGAGTTCAAACGGAAGATAAAAATCTGTTGATAAATGAATTCCAATTTGTTGAACGTTACTTAGAAGGTCCTGCTCTATAATCTGGTTTGATCTTGTAGTCCAAATAATTCCGTACCATGACGTATCTGGGATAGTAGTAATTAATGAAAAAAGAATACTTGTACAAACCAGTGAAGTGACCCCATCTCCAACAGTCCAAAGATAGGAATCGTTGGAATATTCTGAACCACTCATGAACATAACAGCAAATATGATTAAGACATTTATGGCTCCCACATAAATAAGGAGCTGTGCGGCAGCTACAAAATAGGAGTTTGATGGAATATAGAATAAGGATATACAAACAAGAACCAATCCCAATGAAAAGGCAGAATAAATTGGATTGGTAAATAATACTACTCCTAGACCTCCTAATATAAGAAATGATCCCAGAAACACTACAAGTATATCGTGTATTGGTCCAGGTAAATCCATTATGTATAACAGATAAATAAGTCGAAATATTTCATGACCTTACTAAATAGTCCAGGAAAGAGAAGGGTGTTACCCTTATTTTTTTCTTGTATATGATGGGTTCCTAATTGAATTAAAGCTTAATATGGATTAACGTAGATATAGATAAAGTTATTGGCCAATAATACTCTTTTTTATCTGAAAGAAAAAAGAAAAGAATAGTTGGAATTTTATATTTAGAAATCATCACGAAAACATACATATTCTCGCTTTAAATCAAAGAGTAATTCTCAACAATCAATAGTTATTAGTTATTATTTGTTTTGTAGTTTCCGACCAACCAAAATAAAAGAGACTTGGCTCCTTTATCTCAAATATTTCAAAAGAAAATCTTAGTAATCGGTAATCGTTCTTGAATCAAGGGGTTTATCTTTTTCCATTTTGATTTGAGTCGAATTCATAACTGTTTGAATTGTGTAATCTCCAATTACTGACATTGGTAACCGACCCAAAGCAATTTGATTATAATTCAATTCGTGACGATCATAAGTGGAAAGTTCATATTCTTCAGTCATCGATAAACAGTTTGTTGGACAATACTCGACACAGTTACCACAAAATATACAGACCCCAAAATCAATACTATAATTAAGCAATTGTTTCTTTTTAATATCTTTTTCAAATCTCCAATCAACAACGGGTAGATCTATGGGACATACACGAACACATACTTCACAAGCAATACATTTATCAAATTCAAAGTGGATTCGACCACGGAAACGCTCTGATGTGATCGATTTTTCATAAGGATATTGAATAGTTACAGGTAAACGGTTTGTATGGGATAGGGTAATTATGAAACTTTGACCAATGTACCTTGCAGCTCGTATTGTTTGTTGGCCATAATTTATGAACCCGGTCACCATAGGGAACATATTGTGGATCTCCGTGAATAAATTGATGTTTCTTTCTCTTGTTTGAGATCGTTTATGAATCTGGAATATCGTTATCCTATTCTGTTATTTATAGTGAAACAAGTTGGGAAGAAGTTGTCAATAATAGATTACCCAAAGAAATAGGTAAAAGAAATTTCCATCCAAGATTTAATAGCTGGTCCATTCTCATCCTAGGTAAAGTCCATCTTGCTGTGATAGGAATGAACAGAAACAAATAAGCTTTAGCTAATGTAATAAATATACCAATTGTCATTCCAAAGACTCCAGCCATTTTATTTATTCCGAAAAGTTCAGGAATGGATATGTACGGAATAGAGAAATTCCACCCGCCTAAGTAAAGAACTGTTATAAATAATGAAGAAACTAATAAATTTAGGTAAGAAGCAAGGTAAAATAGAGCGTATTTGATACCTGAATATTCCGTTTGATAACCTGCTACTAATTCCTCCTCTGCTTCTGGTAAATCAAAGGGTAATCTCTCACATTCTGCTAGAGAAGAAATTAGAAAAACAATAAACCCTATAGGCTGACGCCAAAGATTCCACCCCCCAAAACCATATTTTGACTGTGCCTCAACTATATCAACTGTACTTGAACTATTAGATAATCATAGTCGATAATAACATCACTGTTCGCATCGCTATTTCAAAACCGTACATGAGACCTCAGCTTCATACGGCTCCTCTATGGTCACAAATAAATGTAAGGACTTGTTCGGTATTATCACTATCTTTAGATAGTAAATAGAATAAATATACATCGGGAGTCCAAAATTAGACCAATGAAATTCCGTCTGCTAGAATAAAAAAGGGTGCTTCCGAATTGATCTTATCCTTTAGAATTTCAATTTCTCTTTGTTCGGTAATAACTTAATCCTTCAATAAAATACTCGTTATATCAATAAATATGTTCTATCAATAACTATAACTATAAAGAAAAACTAGAAAGTATAAAGAAAGAATTAGAAAGAATTGGGCATTAATTCTAAATTCATGATAAGAATTCCATATGTATGTATAGATATGGGTGGGGAAAAGAAATAATAAATAAAGATCTTTATTTATTATTTTTCATTTTTCTCATTCTATTTTTGCATTTCATTTCTTTTGTTCCTGTTCTTCTTTCTCAGAGGAGGGAGTACTCTGAAAAACAATACAATTACAATAAAGGATTAATTCGTTTTTGATAGTCATTTCTTTAATCAGTGAATAGGAGCATACTCTAGATCGGAATCATGGGGAAGTACTGCTTGGTCATTTCTACCAACTTAAAGTCCTCATTATGATTCGTTTTATCCACAGTTTTCCGCAAAAATACCCTTTTTTGATACCTTACGTTATCTCCATTACTAATCTTTTGTGTACCTTGGTGTTCCTAACTGTCCACCGATTTTTGATTGATCCCGGGTATGGTAATACATACAAGATAGTAGTGGAAACCCCATACAGTTGATCTTTTGTACCCGCTTCAAGATATGATAATGAGTCAAAGAATCTTAATCTTGGGGTAAACAGTTTACACTGCTTATGTTTATATTCTTGTACATAGGGAACGAGATTTTATCTTCTTACTGCAAATTTCTAAGCAGTTTGATTTTACTCATATAACTATCTAGCTTAACTCATCAACCCTAATGATGAATAAAAAATGAAAATATCCATTCAATATATTCAACCTCTTTACTTTATTTCTAGAGAGGAGGGAAAATAATCATGTTCCAACGAATCACACGTAGAGATATTGATAACACACAGAGAGTTAATGGTATTTCATAACTAATAGATTGAGCAGCAGCCCGTAGACCACCTGAAAAGGAATATTTATTATTCGATCCATATCCTGACATAAGAAGTCCAATAGGAGCAATACTTGAAATGGAGATCCATAAAAAAACACCTATACTGAGATCGGCCAAAACAAGGTGATATCCAAAGGGAATTACTAAATAACTTAGTAGAACTGATATGACCGCTATAGACGGTCCCACGCTGAACAAACGAATATCTCCTCTGGATGGGAGGAGGTCCTCTTTAAAAAGTAATTTTGTCCCGTCCGCTAGAGCTTGAAGAATTCCTAACGGGCCGGCATATTCAGGCCCAATACGTTGTTGTATTGCTGCGGATATTTCTCTTTCTAACCACACAATTACTAGTACCCCTATTGTGATTCCCAATAGAAGGGTGAAAATAAGAACAAAGATCCATATGAGTCCATAGACTTCTTTTAAGGATTCCGATCTAGAAAAAGAATTGATAGCTTGTACTTCTACTTCTGTTGTATCAATTATCATTTCAACGATCAACTTCTCCCATAATGATATCTATACTACCTAGTATCGTCATGATATCAGCCAATTTCATTCTTTTAACTAGTTGAGGGAGAATTTGCAAATTGATGAAACCGGGTGGACGAATTTTCCATCTCCAGGGGAAAACACTACTATCTCCTATCAAATAAATTCCTAATTCCCCTTTTGGGGCTTCTACTCTCACATAAAGTTCTTGTTTCGACAATTCAAAATTGGGTGAAAGTTTTTTAGTAATAAATCTATATTCAAAATTATTCCATTCGGGATTTTTTGCTCTATCAAAGCGTCGAACTTCTAAATTCTCATAGGGTCCTCCGGGAATTCCTTCTAGAGCCTGTTGAATAATTTTTATAGATTCCTTCATTTCACCGATTCGTACTAAATAACGAGCTAGTGAATCTCCTTCTTTTTGCCATTGGACTTCCCAATCGAATTTATTATAACACTCATAATGATCAACTTTACGAAGATCCCATTGGATTCCAGAAGCTCGTAGCATCGGTCCTGATAAACCCCAATTTATTGCTTCCTCTCCACCAATAATGCCCACTCCTTCAACTCGTTCCAAAAAAATAGGATTCCGCGTAATAAGTTTTTGATATTCAACAATTCCTGTTAAAGAATAATCGCAGAAATCCAAACATTTATCTATCCAACCATAAGGTAGATCGGCAGCAACTCCCCCAATACGGAAATAATTATGCATCATTCGCATACCTGTAGCGGCTTCGAATAGATCATATAACAATTCCCTTTCTCTGAAAATATAGAAAAAGGGAGTCTGTGCACCGATATCCGCCATAAAAGGTCCAAGCCATAACAAATGAGAAGCTATACGACTCAGTTCTAGCATAATTATTCTAATGTAAGTGGCTCTTTTAGGTACTTGAACACTTTCCAATCGTTCTGGTACATTTACTGTTATTGCTTCTGTGAACATAGTGGCTAAATAATCCCACCGTGTTACATAAGGCAAATATTGTATAATTGTTCGATTTTCCGCTATTTTTTCCATCCCTCTGTGTAAATAACCCAATACGGGTTCACAGTCAATAACATCTTCACCATCGAGAGTAACGATCAGTCTAAGAACACCATGCATTGATGGGTGGTGAGGACCCATATTAACTATCATGAGATCTTTTCTTGTAGCCGGTACAGTCATATCTTTTTTTCCTTAATTCATTATTCCATGAATTTATCAAAATGAGGTTCATCAAAATGAAAAATCTAATAACTACTATTAACTAATAACTAAAGAACAAAATTCAAACCAATCTTTAAATTAACGAGTTTTTGACTCCCGAATACCCAACTGACCAATCAATTTCTTATAACGTATTCTATTTTTCTTTGACAAATAATCTAGCAGCCGTTGACGTTTTCCCAGAATTTTTCGTAGACCTCTTTGCGACAAAAAATCTCTTTTATGTAATTCCAAATGTGAAGTAAGTCTCCGTATCTTATCGGTGAAACTGAATACTTGAAATTCAACAGATCCGCAGTTTTTTTCTTTTTCTTGTCGAATAGCTGAGATGAATGAATTTTTTACCATAAAAACAAGTTTTTCTATTTTTTTCGTGGATTTGACCGATCAGGAAAAATAATAATTTAATTATTATTATATCAGTTATTTCCAGTTATTTGAATCTAGATACACAAAAATTTTTGATTTCTTCATATACAATATATTTTTTTTTTATTTTATCAAAATCAAATTGCAAATTTGATTTGGATAGAAAGGGATGATACATTTATGCATTCAGGGAAGAGAATAATTTTTTTTTTACCTAAAAAAAGGATTCTGTCGATTTCTTACTAGATCCAATGGATACGTAATTAAATCGGTATCATGTACCAGAATGTAACATAGCGTATGCATATATTTTTCGGCTTTTATTTACCAAATATCTTCCGCGTTAGATATATAGGAAATATACTATTAAGTGATTCTGAACCGTGGATACATATGTATTCTTGACATACTGAAACGACTGCCGTTATTGGTATCAAACCAGTAACGATTCATACAAGCTAAATCTTCTAATCGATAATTGGGCCAAATAAACAATTTGAATTTAATGAATTTTTTTGCATCTGTATTAAGATGCTTTTCCTCGTTCAAAAATTGTCCACAGTTTTTTATGTTGTTTTGATTGCAAAATATTGAATTTCTATTATCCACAACATTCCAATTCCGGGAATTGAAACAAATTAGAATTCTCAATTCTCTACGACATCCGGGGGATAGAATATTTTCAGGAACAAGGAAATCATAATGATTTTTGTTTCTATTCATAAGCGTATTGCTGTGTCGTGCAACGGATCCATCAAAATTCTTTTTATCAACATATCCATTTTTTATTATGCATTTTTCATTAATTTGGTGCTTATTCTTATCAACCAATGAAATACCTACAGTTTGATATATAATATATTTTCTATCTCTTTTCATAGATAGACGAATTGGTTCGATAATAAATATTCCCCTTTTTATCAATTCTGTAAGAGTTAGGTCTTTTTGAATCAACATTACATACGGATGCATTTCTCCTCTTTGAATTGAGGATATAGCAATTTCCTTTGGATCTATCAGTCTAAGTAGAAGACAATATACCTTGATATTATTGATCATTCTTTGACTCAAGGGGTCATCCCATCTTAATTGAAAAAGAAAATATTTTTTTAGGAATAAATTGAGTTCTGCTTCTTTTTTGCTCTTGGATTGTTTTTTCTTTCTACCCTTTTGAATGTCTGCTCCCGTGTAATCTTCTTTTACATCTTTCTTTTCTTTTTGTTTTTGTAGATCTGATACAAGATCTCCTTGACCTTGTTGTTCGTTTTTTTTTTGGTTGGAATTTTCTAATTCAAGATATACTTTTTTATTAGTTAATATAGGAAGATTTTTTTTTTTATTTACGTCGATCTTTTCACTTTGACTAATATTTTCACAGAAATTCAAAATTAGTAATTTGATTGGTATGATCCACGGTTTTATCTTATACGCATCAAAAAGTAGCACAAATTCTGGGAAAAACCAAGGTTCTATATTTGATATGGTACGATATAACTTTTCTTGATTCATTCCCATCCAATCAAAAAAGAATTTTTTTTGATTGGATGGGTTGATTTTATGATGAATCGTAAAAGAAAAAAGATCTTTTTTTTCAAATTTTTGAGAATTTTTAGTTTTAGCATTTTGATGAATCTTGGTGTCGATATGCGTATTGGTCCAGGTCTCAATATCGATATGATTTCTAATACAGAAATGGAGAATTCTCCAATCAAAAATTTTTCTATCCATATTTTTGTCTGTATCAATAATAGATCCTTTTTCTAAATAATAACTAATAGCTATACTTATCAATCCATAAAATGATTCGGGTTTCGGTGTATTGAAATTATATGGAATTTTTTTGTCCTCTACTTGTAATGCTGATCCATAAATATAAGAGTCCTTACTATCCACATAATTTAAATATTTATATGATAAAAGATCATATCCGTAATGCTTTTTCAATTTGACTTTTTGACTCATCAACGAATCCACCGCATAGTAATTTTGTTTCATGTAATGAATTAATTGGTCTTTTTCTTTTTTATATAAATCCAATTTCATTGAGTTCTTCTTTTGAATCATACGACATTGATTGACTCTATTTCGCCACTTTTTCGCTACTAAGTGAGACCACTTAGTCTGAGATAAATTGTATTGATAATGACCCCTTAACCAAATTTTCCATTTATTCATTCCATACTTATCAATTTTCTTATGTCTTGATTTGGAATAAAATATTCCTCGTGTCGTACAATAATTCTTGATTATATCCTTAAGAAAAGAATAGGTGCCGTGATGTTGAAGTACAGATCTCAAATGATACTTGTTAAGTAATTGATTTTGTGATAATTTGTAAAATACATATGCTTGAGACAAGGAAGATAAGTCACAATAAATATTAGAATTATTATTAATGTTAGTATTAGAAAACGACTTTTTTATAGTAGAAATAAAGTTCATTGTATTTTGATTTGTGTTCTCAATTCCTTCTTGATTCGTTTCGTCGTTGAAAATGGATTTATTGATGATTTTTTTTATTGATTCAAAGAAAAGTTGTGCATTGATCCTTGGAATCTTAATGATACATAGTAATATATCCGTGTATATTTTTTCAATGAAGGATTTCATAAAATAATATGATTTGCGTATTAATCGGATATTTTTTCTTTTGAATTTTTGCCAAAAATCCTTCTGTGATTCCGATCTTTTATCATCACAAGTTAGAACTTTTTTTTTCTTGTCTTTTGTGATTCCTTCTATTTGAGTCCTAATTGTGGTTGTCTTATTAGCAAGATCTTTCATTTTTGTTTCTATGAGTAAATAATTTTCATTTACACAACTCGTGGATCGAATGCGAATGGTCGATTCGCGGATAATCTTATTATTTATATTGGAATCTTTTCTGTTTTCATTCGATTCATATACTTCCACCTTCCTCAATTTCAACAAGAAAAAGGGGTTTCTTTTTTCAAGTTCTTTCATTATTAGGTTTATAACTAGAACTATTTTGGCGACCCACCTTGTTTTTTCTTTTGAAACTTTTAGAAACCGCTTTTTTCTTTCTTTGAAAACCCTTATAACTTGAAAAATTTTCTTTTTCACTTTTATCATTTTTTTTTCGAGTTCTTTTAAAATTGGTTCAAAGAAAGAAGGTCGTTTTCGGGGAGACCCAAAAGGTAGTTCTGCTTCCCTTCCCCAGACTGTTAAAAAACAAAAATTCTCTTTTTTCTCTTTTTTAGTCATTTGCTGATCTCTATGATGAGATCGTATCTTAGATCTTCGCCAAGGTTTCAGACAGAAAGGAAATAGAATCTTTATTTGAATACCATCTGTTAACCAATTTTTGGGAAATTCTGTTTCTGATAATTGAACACCATTATAGGTACATTTAACATGCATTTCTCTATTCCATTCCCTCAAATCCTCGTACCACTCGGGGAATTGCAATAATAACATACGTCCAATATTTTTAGCTATTATCAATAAGGGCAATATAACGTATTTTCTAAGAAAAGATTGGGTTACTAACATGAAACCCCTTATTGCTTGAGTAAATATAAAAGTATCCCAAGCTTCTGATATTGCTATTCGTTCATTTTCCTCTTCTTTCTCTTCATTTGTTTTCTCCTTTTCTTTTGTCTCTTCCTCCTCATCAAAATAAGAAATTTGCAATTCTGGGGTTTCCCCTACCCAATTCCTAAAAACTAGATTAATCGTTTCAGAGATATCAAAAAACGAAAAAAAAAAAGTTTTGTCTATTCGATCCAAAAAAAGTGGAGAATGTACATTTGCTTGAAATATTTCCCAAGTAACTGTTTTACGTCTTTGAGCACGCATGGATCCTTTGATTATACCGCGGCGAAAATCTGATTGTTGTGAATAACGTATCAAAGCCACCTCCTCTTCTTCATCACTAGTGTTAGTATTACTAGTAGTATTATTACTAGCCCTGGAATTAGTACTTTGATCATTATCAGTATAAATTACCACGCGTTTGCCTTTTCTTGAACGAATTTCAGGATCCTCCGCCGATTCTTCTTCATCTTCTTCTTCCTCTTCTTCCAAATCGTCTGTCAATTTGTATGACCACCGAGAAACCTTTTTACTTATTTCTTCCATTCCAATGGATTTCTTTCTAATTCTTGTTAGATCGTTTGGATCGGTTGTAATTATATCGAATAAAAATTTCAAAGATTTTGCTTGACTTTCTGAATCAATTCCTTGCGCGCGTTTAAAAGAAAATTTTTCGATTGAGGTTAACCCAATGGAATTCAATAAAAATTCCCCGAAAAAGTCAAACTTATTCTTTTGATGTTCAAATTCTCTAGAATCTTTATGAAATAGACCATGAATCTTATTTATCCAAAACATTTCTACGGTATCTTTTGTTGAAGTTATTAAATTATTCATGATTGCACGTGAATCAAATTTTTTTATTGTTCCTCGATGAGGTCCGTTCAAAAAAGGATCATACATTTTTGGCAAGTATTCTTGTTCATTTTCATCATCGCATAATCTAGTCCTTTTTTCTAGCATATCTAAAGCAAGAGATCCCTTCTCTTTTTCTAGTTCTAGAATTTTTATTCGACTTATCAATTCATTGTTCAAGTTGTATTTTTTTTGTTTATTGGTATAAACCCAATAATTATACAGGTTCTCGTGAGATAGTTTTTCTGTCGTGTACAAATAAATTTTCCGTTCTATCATTTCTGAAAAAGTCGATGAACTGGGCGGATATGTAAAAGATATTATTTGTTTTCCATCACTTGGGCATATATAAAAAAAATATTGTGACATTTCGTTTCGTACAGCATTTTCAAATCGATCATTTTTTATATATCTCAACGGGCGATTCCATCGTTTATAATCGAAAAGAAAAGTGACAATAGGTTTTTCAAACCAGAAATAAGTTTTTTCATTTTTCTCTTCTTTAAGTTTTCCCAATACCCAATTATCTTGATGGGTATCAAGATAAGAATCTTCGTAAACTGGGTTATCTTTGTCTTGTTCGGTGGATCCCTCTTGTTCCTGTTTAGTCTTCTTCGTTTCGTAAGTTGTTTCTACATCGCTTTCTTCCTTTCTTTCTCCCCTTTCTTCCGTTTCTGAGGTTTCTTTCAGTTTCTTAGTGACAATAGGCGACGGCATTCTGCCTAAATAGTAGACACAGGTGATAAATAAGAGAATACTAAAGATTCGAGCCATAGAATTTCTCAATTCTGACACAAGGTACTTATTAGATCGAATCGAATGATTTTGCCGTATCCAGAATAATACCAATCCAACCCATTTCATGAATAAAATGTGACCAATTAACCAACCAACAAAACTACTTGTTACAAATAACATCTTGTTGTTGCATCGAAACATATAAATGTTGACTAATCTGGCTAACGTTGAACTTGGTAAAATGAAATGGTTGAATAATTGAAAAATTAGATTATTCAGGAATACACATTGAATGCTGAGATTACGCATTGAATTTCTGGTAGTAGATCCATAATAAAAAAAGTTTTTGTGATTGTTCCAGAAGAAATGAAACAAAAGATACGGTAGAACTAGGACAGTTATTGTATGAGGTCTACCCAATGCTAGATGCAGAGGCGCATAATAGATCGATATGAACATCATGAGCTGCCCCGTAATAAAACCAGTTGTTGCTGATACCTCCTTCTCGGT